ATGCTTTCTGGGTCGTCTCAGACCTTGCAATTGGACTTTTTCCCCAAGAATATCGAGACTTTTTGCATACAAAGGATTTACTTGTTACTGATATAGTTTAGCCTCTGTTCTTCTTTAGATCCCTTGTTTCACTCCGATAGTCTAATAAATCAAGTCAATGCAGAGGAAATGAATACATTTCCATACTATTCAATAAGTGAAATATATAGAACATAATCTAGAATTGATTATGCCACATCGCTTATTCTTTCTACTGGATCTTACGGAGCCTGTTCATATACGACATGGTCGAGTCTGATCATAGAAAAAATTCTCTTCAAACGAACCATCCTATCCTCCTATGGGCTTACGCGGTGGTTGGAACAAAGACACATTTTTGATTATGAATTTTAATGTGGCAGCTAAAAAACATATATTCTGCACGGCCTAATCAATAGTTCAAGTCACACACTCCCATAATCCATTTTATCTTCGGAAAATTCACTTCAACTATGAGTAATGAGTATTAAATAAATAATATAAATAATCTAGTACATTTTTTTTTGAGTTGAAGATAAATAGATCCAAATAGATGTCTTATTCTTTTCAATAATCCATATTTGTAGCAATGAAATACTATTGTCCCTACCCCAAGTGATAAATGATTGATTACAAATATGCTATATATTCTTTATAACGGGCCAGAAATACCTTGCTTCCGTATCATTAGGAAGTGCATTAACATAAATACGGCAGTAAGAAGAGGTAATACAAAAGTATGTAAACTATAAAAACGAGTCAAAGTAGATTGTCCCACACTAGCACTTCCGCGCAATAACTCTACCAAAGGCGATCCTATTACAGGAATAGCTTCGGGCACACCTGTTACAATTTTTACTGCCCAATAACCAATTTGGTCCCAAGGTAAGGAATAACCAGTTACACCAAAAGATGCGGTCAATACACCTAAAATCACACCTGTAACCCAAGTCAATTCGCGAGGTTTTTTAAATCCACCGGTGAGATACACACGAAATACGTGCAGAATCATCATTAGGACCATCATACTAGCAGACCACCGATGAACTGATCGGATTAACCAACCAAAGTTGACTTCAGTCATTATATATTGAACAGAAGCAAAAGCCTCCGTAACGGTCGGACGGTAATAAAAAGTCATAGCAAACCCTGTAGCTACTTGGACTAAAAAACAAGTAAGTGTAATTCCTCCTAGACAATAAAATATATTGACATGAGGAGGAACATATTTACTAGTTATATCATCTGCAATTGCCTGAATTTCAAGACGTTCTTCGAACCAATCATAAATTTTATTGAGATAGGTAAACTCCAAAAGACTCCCCCTCCAAGAACCGTATATGAGAATTTCACCTCGTACGGCTCAAACAGAAACACCCCAATACTAGTTCTACCGGATATGTGTAAAAGTTTGAAACTTTTTAATTCTATGATTCCATTTTTTATGAAAATACGAAAGAATAAAAATCCGAAAGAACTTTCTTGTGGTTATAATGCCAAAATATCAAGTCGGCTCATTCGTCTTTATGTTGGTGATTCTAGGCCTCTTGAATCTTCTATTTACCTATTATCGTTATTGTTATTTGTTGTGTGTAATACGACTCACTTTACTGCCGTTTTCTTTATTATTGATAGGAATTCTCTTGTTAAGACCCCGTGAATCAATTAAAACCTTAGATTCATACTAGAACCACGATGATTCAATAAAACCCTTTCAGACTAATTGCAAAAATTCCTTGAGTAAGAACCGTTGGATCATCACTTAGAATAAATATAATGACTAAAAATCAAAAGAAGCCTTTGTCTTTTGATCAAAATAAGCATAAATGGGGGTTTGAAAGAATAAAAATCTTTTTATAACTTATAAATCTAACAAAAAAATCAAAAAAATGGGAGCCCGGCCGCGTGGTCTGAATATTAAGTATGAATCATAGTTCTAATACTTTGTATTCTATTTGATACATTTCGTGCTTCACATACTCAAAATGAATATCCGACGAAGTCAAACCATCTCTATCAAGATGACAGACTCGTTTTCTGTACTATCTATAGGATCCATTATAACAATATAACAAGTCACACACTCATATTCCGGAAATACAGAAACAAAGAAATTCCACGGTCGAACTACCAAAATAGAATGGGATAAAAATCAGAGACCTAACTGCTTCACTTTGTATTGAATATTGAAAAGTTAGTTCATAGTTCTTATGAATCTAATTGATTGAAATTCCGTCCAGTAAAATGGAAGAATTATAAATTTCCAAAATAATAGATAGGAATACCGCAAAAAGGGCCATTGCGAAACCCATCAAAGGAGTAGTTCCCCACCCAGGAGCTACTTTACCATATTCTGAATTCAGTGGTTTCAATAAACTCCCTACAAGAGTTTGTCTTGGACGAGATTTAGAACCGCCCTCAACGGTTTGTGTAGCCATAAAACCCTATTTCTTATTCATTGAGATCTGTTGACTTTGTATAC